GGACCGATGCAAAAAAAACACCTCTATAGAGGGAATATAGTTTAATTTGGGTAAAATATATGTTTTGCATACATAAGATTATGGGTTCGAATCCGATTATTTCCAAAATATAAAAATTAAGTTTAAAACGTTATAAATGAATCAGTTTAGATTAAATAGTCAATCTAGTTTTATCGAAGTATTCGATTCTTTGGATAATAGCTTTTCAAAAAACAAGGGCCTTTTAATTTTTAATACTTTAGATTGTGTTCAAGTTTCTTATGAGTTTGAAAAACTGTCTAGAATAATTTTTACTAATAATTTATTTTTAGAATGTTTAATAAATCAAAAATTTTTATTTGCTTATAAACAAAATTTAAAAAAACGAAAGTCTTTATTTTTTATAGCAACTATCCGAAGATATAAAGTTTTTTTATTTTTAGAAATTTTATTGCATAGTATATTTTTAACACGTCAATCTATTATAAATTGGCATAAAGTAAGAGTTGGTTGTTTAGATCTTTTTTGGCCAAATGCAGTTTTGGATAAATTGTTGATAAATACTTTAATACAAAATAGATTTATGATTCATATTAAATAGAATTTTAAGGAGAATAGCTTAATTAGGTAGAGCTTTGGTTTTCAAAACCAATGGTTGTAGGTTCAAGTCCTTCTTCTCCTGGTTTATAATTTATGTTTAATTAATATACTTAAAATTATGTTAACATCTACTTTAATTGCAAGTCCATTAGAACAATTTGAAATTGTTACTTTAATACCTTTAACATTTTTTGGATTAAATATTTCAATAACAAATTCAGTGTTATTTATGACGTTTTCTTTTTTAATAGCAATATTTTGAATTAGTTTAAGTTTTTATGGAAATACTATAATACCTAATAATTGACAATTATTGAATGAAATGGTTTATAACGTAACTTCGAACATGGTTCAAGATAATTTAGGCTCTAAAGGTGAGTCATATTTTCCATTTATTTTCGCGTTACATTTATTTCTTCTTTTTTGTAATTTAATAGGAATGGTTCCGTACAGTTTTACGGTAACAAGTCATATTACATTTACATTTGGTTTAGCTTTATCAATTTTTATAGGTATAAATATTATTGGTATTCAAGCTCATGGATTTAAATTTTTCGCGTTATTTTTACCTCGAGGTGTACCTTTACCAATAGTACCATTATTAATTACAATTGAATTTCTTTCATATATAGTTAAAGTTTTTACTTTGTCCATAAGATTATTTGCGAATATGACTTCAGGTCATACATTATTGAAAATTATTGCAGGTTTTGCATGGACTATGTTGTCAGCAGGAGGTTTATTAGCTGTATTTCATTTAATACCCTTAGGACTTTTATTAGCGCTTATAGGACTTGAATTGGCGATAGCAGGTTTGCAAGCTTATGTTTTCACATTATTAACATGTATTTATTTAAATGATGTTTTAGAATTTCATTAACACAAAGAAAAAATGCCTCAATTAGATCGTATTATTGTCTTTTCACAAATTTTTTGATTAGTTTTAATTTTTTCAATATTTTATGCTATTTTAACACATTATTTTTTACCAGAATTTCTAAAATCTCTAAAGATTCGTAAACAAGTTATTGATCTAAATACTAAAGAAATCTTAAAAAAAACAGAAAGGACTTTAAGTAAACAAAATTTATTAGTAAAAATATTAGTTAAAAATCTTGAAATAACTTCAGGTTTGTTAGTTAGCTATTTTGGTCAATTGATTAAAAATAAAAAAAGAGTAGATACTTTAATGATTGATCAAAAAATTGGTTTAGTAATTTTGAATACAGTAAAATTTTGCGATTTTAAATTATTGAATTCAATATTTGTTTATCCTAAGTCGTTAAAATTTAAAGATTAGTTAAAGAATTGTTATGTATTTACTTATTTTATGGTTACCTTTGTTAGGATCTATTTTTGCAGGATTTTTAGGCCGATTTTTAGGCCATAAGGGATCCAGCATCATTTCAGTAGTATGTGTTTTTTTATCAATGTTTTTATCTTTTATCGCATTTTATGAAGTAGGCTTTATGGGATTAAATCAATGCATTACACTCAGTTCATGAATTGAAGTAGGTATTTTAAAAATTTCTTGAAGTTTTTTATTTGATAGTCTTACTGTTACAATGTTAGTTGTTATAACAGTCATATCTAGCTTAGTACATTTATATTCTTTAGAATATATGCAGAGTGATCCACATTTACCTCGTTTCATGGCTTTTTTAGAAATTTTTACATTTTTTATGTTGGTTTTAGTGACTGCAGATAATCTTGTGCAAATGTTTGTTGGTTGAGAGGGTGTTGGATTGGCTTCATATTTATTAATTAACTTTTGATTTACACGGTTAGCAGCAAATCAATCTGCGATTAAAGCTTTAATAGTAAATAGAATAGGAGATTTTGGATTAAGTTTGGGTATAATAACAGTTTTTTATATTTTCCAATCAGTAGATTATTTTATCATTTTTTCATTATCACCATTATTTAGTAATTACTGCTTAAATTTTGGAGGTATTAACATTTCAGGTTTAACATTAATAGGTGTTTTTTTATTTGTGGGAGCTGTAGGTAAATCGGCTCAGTTAGGATTACACACATGATTACCAGATGCTATGGAAGGTCCTACACCAGTTTCTGCATTAATTCACGCAGCGACCATGGTAACTGCAGGTGTTTTTTTATTAATCCGATTTTCTCCCTTGATTGAATTTTCATCTACAGTTTTAAATATTTTAGTATTATTTGGATCCCTTACCGCCTTTTTTGCAGGAATGTCAGGTATTTTCCAAAATGATTTAAAAAGGGTTATTGCTTATTCAACTTGCAGCCAGTTGGGTTATATGGTATTTGCTTGTGGTATTTCATGTTATAATGTTAGTATGTTTCATTTAGCAAATCATGCTTTCTTTAAGGCTTTATTGTTTTTAAGTGCAGGATCAGTTATACATGCTTTAGCAAATGAACAAGATATGCGTCGAATGGGATCACTTATTAAATTTTTGCCTTTAACATATTCTTTAATGTTAATAGGATCCCTTGCTTTAGCAGGCTTTCCCTTTTTAACAGGATTTTATTCTAAGGATTTTATTTTAGAATTAGCGCAGATTACATTAAATAATAATGTACATCAAGTAGAGGGAGCATTTGCGTGTTGATTAGGGAATTTATCTGTTTTCTTTACCGCATTTTATTCTTTCCGTTTAATTTATTTAACATTTGTAAATTCTGTAAATACAACAAGAGAGAATATTTTAAAAAGCCATGAGCCGTCTCTATTAATGCTAATCCCGTTAATTATATTAGGTTTTGGTAGTATTTTTATAGGTTATTTAGGAAAAGACTTATTTATAGGGCTAGGTACAGACTTTTGGAAATCTTCAATCATTATTTTACCTTCAAATTCCTATTTTATAGAGGCAGAATGGTTGAATATAAACTTAAAATGATTGCCTTTTATATTAAGTACTTTTGGGATTGGTTTAGCTACTGTTATTAATGTTACAAAAACTCATATATATTTGTATAATGCTTTTTATCGCAATGTATGTTTTTTAATTAATAAAAAATGATACTGGGACGTTTTATATAACAGGTTTTTTGTGTATCCTATATTAAATTTTGGGTATTCAGTTTCTTTTAAAAACTTGGATAGAGGATTTATTGAATTATTGGGTCCTTATGGTTTTTCTAAGATAGTACCAACTTGATCGTATATATTTTCTAGATTACAAACTGGACAGTTAAGCCATTATTTATTTTTTATTGTTTTAGGAGTTTGTTTATTTTTTTTAATTATTTTTAATCAGATCCAATTATTGATTTTTTATTCGGTTTTGATTTTTTTCATATAATAATAATTTGAATTAATTAGGGTCTATAGCTTAAAGGTTAGAGCGTACGCGTGTGACATGATTTGTATTATATAATTAATTATTATTTGATGCTCGTATTATGAATTAATGAATACGAATTAATTTTTTATGTAAGTGAAAATCTTATTATTCAGAGCTTGAATGTAAAATTTAATTTATGATTATTATCAAAGCTGAATTAAATTATTAAATTTATTGAGTACATATAGAAACTTATTGAAAACATCATAACTCTAAAATATATATAGTAATTATCAAACTTAATAGCGTGCATTAAGTTTAAGCTTGATATAAATTGGTGTAAAATAAGACTCTACAAATTTAAAATATAAAAAATTGAAACATGTAAAAAGAGGAACTTTACGTAAGCTAATGCTTTTTTGTAATGAAAAAGATATGCAGATTGTATTTTAGCATTAGTAGTAAATTTTATTATTAATGGGGAAGCTGTATGATAAGAAATTATCATGTACAGTTTTAAGCAAAGGTATTTTAATTCTTCCTAAATTAATATATCGATTGTAACTTGATAAGCGTAAAGTTGGTTGTTCGAATCAATCTAGACCCAATTTAATAGTAAATTTTATGTTAAGTTTAGAATTTTTAAATCCTTTAATTTTAGTGTGTGTAACCCCATTTTTTGGTATTTTAGTGTTGTTTGTTATTCCTGCGACTAACGAATATTTATGTAAGTTAGTAGCATTAAATACTGTATGCTTAACTTTTTTATTTTCTTTAGTTTTATGAGTACAATTTGATAATACTACAGCTTTATTTCAATTTAGTAGTACATATAATTGAATTCCTTCAGTTAATTTGTATTATACAATAGGGATCGATGGTATTTCATTATTTTTTATCTTATTGACAACATTATTAACAATTTTTTGTATATTAGTTAGCTGGGGATCTGTACAAAATTTAATTAAAGAATATTTGATTTGCTTTTTATTATTGGAATTCTTTTTAATTCAGGTATTTTGTGTTTTAGATCTATTATGGTTTTATATATTTTTTGAAAGTGTTTTAATTCCTATGTTTTTAATAGTAGGTATATGAGGATCTCGAGAACGTAAAATTAGAGCTGCATATCAATTTTTTTTATACACTTTAATTGGATCGTTATTAATGTTATTAGCATTATTAACAATTTATTTTGAAGTTGGCGCCACAGATTTACAAATTTTGTGATATTATAACTTCACAGAATTCAAGCAAATTATTTTTTGATTGGCTTTCTTTTCAAGCTTTGCTGTAAAAATACCAATGATTCCATTTCATATTTGGTTACCTGAAGCACATGCTGAAGCTCCAACAGCAGGGTCTGTAATTTTAGCTGGGGTACTATTGAAAATGGGTGGTTATGGCTTTTTACGTTTTTCAATACCAATGTTTCCTGAAGCGTCAATTTATTTTACTCCACTAATTTTTACTTTAAGTATTATTGCTATTTTATACGCCTCATTAACTACGTTAAGACAAGTAGATTTAAAAAAAATAATAGCTTATTCATCGGTATCTCATATGGGATTTGTGACAATTGGTATTTTTTCTTTGAATTTACAAGGGATCGAAGGTAGTATATTATTAATGTTAAGCCATGGATTAATATCTAGTGCGTTGTTTTTATGCGTAGGAGTTTTATACGATCGTTATAAAACCCGAATATTAAAGTATTATGGCGGTTTGATGCAGGTAATGCCTATTTTTGGTATTTTTTTCTTATTTTTTACTTTTGCAAATTTAGGATTTCCTGGAACAAGTAGTTTTATCGGGGAATTATTAGTACTTATAGGAATATTTCAAATTAATCGAATTTTAACATTTTTAGCATCTATAGGAATGATTTTAGGCGCAGCATATTCCATTTGACTCTTTAATCGTATAAATTTCGGAGGTTTGAGAACTCAATATTTTGTCTCTTTTCAAGATGTTTCAAGACGAGAATTTTGAATTTTATTGCCATTAGCATTTCTAGTTTTATGAATAGGTATTAATCCGATTTCGTTTTTAGGAGAGCTCCATTTTTCGGTACTTAGTTTAATAGAACAATTATTATAATTTTTGCTAAACATATGTTTGATATTACTTGAATTTTTATGCGTTTAGGCGGTGTTTTTTTCTTTAGTGGAATTTTATTAGATGTAGAAATAATTGTGCTAATAATTGGTTTAGCACTTTTACATATGAATTTAGGGTTAAGAACAATATTGACTGATTATATTCATATTAATAAAATTAAGATAACTTTATTGTTTTTAATACGTACTTCTAGTATTGAGATTAGTAGGTATCTTTTAGAGCTCTTATTATAATTTTAAAATAAAATTTAATTAATGTACAATTTTTCATATAACTTTTATTCTATATTAGCAGAAACTTACATTATTTGTAGTATTTGTCTGTTACTTATGTATGGAGTTTTTTTAAGTACATATTCAACATTAGGCTACCCTTTACTAAGTCAAAATTTTACTCTATTAATTTTACAAATATTAATTTTTAGTTTTCTTTTAATATTTTTACAAGTTCCTTTAAGTATTATAAGTTGAAATAATTTTTTAATTAATGATTCTTTTACTTATTATGCTAAATTAATTATAATTTTAACAACTATAAGTTGATTTCTTTTATCCTTTGAATATTTAATATATGAAAAATTAAATTATTTCGAATTTTGAATTTTAATTTTATTAGCAGTAGTAGCAATGCTATTTATTTTGCAATCTTATGATTTATTAACCATTTATTTAGCAATAGAATTTCAAAGTTTAATATTTTATATTTTAGCAAGTATAAATAGAACTTCTGAATTTTCAACTGAAGCAGGATTAAAATATTTTATATTAGGTGCTTTTTCTTCAGCATTTTTACTTTGTGGTTCATCGATTATTTATGGTCTTACAGGTTTAACAAATTTGAATGACTTAGCACAGTTTTTTTCAGGATTTTTAGTTGGTGATAGTTTCTTCTCATATAATTTAATAGTGGGTTTTGTTTTTATTTTAATAGCACTTTTATTTAAATTGAGTGCAGCTCCGTTTCATATATGATCACCTGATGTTTATGAAGGAGCTCCTTTCGTCGTAACAGCTTTTTTTTCTATTTTACCTAAGCTTGCAATTGTAGGATTATTGTTTAGATTTTTATTATATACTTTTTATGATTTAATTCCATTTTGGCAAGAGATTATTTTGCTATCAACATTTTTATCTATTTTAATAGGTACTTTTGGAGCTTTTGCCCAGCATAAATGAAAGCGTTTTCTTGCATATAGTTCAATTAATCATATAGGTTTTCTTTTATTAGCTATATTAAGCGGAGACCTTGAAAGTATTTCAAGCGTTGTTTTTTATTTAATCGTCTATATAATTACAATGTTGGGAATTTTTGCTTTTATAATTAATACTAAAATTTATAATTATCCAACATTTCATCAAATGCGTTATTTAGTTGAAATTGATGGTTTAGTTCGACATAACCCATTTCTAGCAGGAGCTGTAGTTGTTTTCTTATTTTCAATGGCAGGTATTCCTCCGACAGCAGGTTTTTTTTCTAAATTATTTGTTTTGTTAGCAGCTATACAAGTTAATTCATTTGGTATAAGTTTACTTGCGGTTAGTATGAGTTGTGTAGCTTGTTTTTATTATATTAGATTAGTAAGAAGTATATATTTTGGATCATTATTAAGTCACTGAAAAGTACTTAAACCTATGAGTAAATTAAGCTCTTTAATTTTAGGAATTTCTTTATTAAGTATTTTATTTGTCTTTATGGATATAGAGCTAATTTCGATAATTTCATTAGCAATGTCTACACCTTTTTTGTATTAAATATAAATATGTTTTTGATAAGTATAATTTTAAAAATAATAATAATAATATTACCTTTACTAATAGCAATAGCATATATGACTTTAGCTGAACGTAAAGTGATGGCTGCAATGCAACGTCGTAAAGGACCGAATATCGTAGGAGTTTTTGGTTTATTGCAACCACTTGCAGATGGATTAAAGTTATTTGTTAAAGAAACAGTTTTACCATCAAGTGCAAATTTAAGCATGTTTACTTTGGCACCTATATTAACATTTTTGTTAGCTTTGGTCGCATGATGTGTATTGCCTTTTGGTGAAGGAATGGTTTATTCAGATATAAATATGGGCATGTTATATTTACTAGCTATTTCTTCGTTAGGAGTTTATGGTATTATAATTTCTGGATGGTCCAGTAATTCTAAATATGCATTTTTGGGAGCTTTACGCTCAGCAGCGCAAATGGTTTCTTATGAAGTTTCAATTGGGTTAATTTTAATTAATGTTTTGTTGTGCTCAGGATCTTTAAATCTTACAGAAATAGTATTAGCTCAACAAAAAATATGATATGCTGTTCCGCTATTACCTGCTTTAATTATGTTTTATATTTCTATATTAGCAGAAACAAATAGAGCTCCATTTGATTTGCCTGAGGCTGAAGCTGAATTAGTAGCCGGATATAATGTAGAATATTCTGCTATGGGATTTGCTTTATTTTTTTTAGGTGAGTATGCAAATATGATCTTGATGTGCGGTTTAACTACAATTTTATTTTTAGGTGGATGGTTACCTATTTTTAATTTGGTAATTTTTTATTGAATTCCTTCTACTATTTGGTTTGGGTTAAAAACAACCTTATTACTATTTGGCTTTATTTGAGTGAGATCTGCATTTCCTAGATATCGTTATGATCAATTAATGCGATTAGGTTGAAAAATTTTTTTACCTTTATCTTTAGGTTGAGTATTATTTACAGCTGGAATTTTGTTAAGTTTTAATTGATTACCATAAAGGATTTATTATGAAACTAATTTTTACTGAATATTCAATAATTTTGATATTTTTATGTATTTCTTTTTTTTTATCAGTATTAATTTTCGGATTATCTTATTTTTTAATTCCTAAAAAAGCAGATCAAGAAAAAGTAAGTGCATATGAATGTGGGTTTAATCCTTTTGATGATGCTCGCGCGACTTTTGATATTAGATTTTATTTGGTTGCTATTTTATTTTTAATTTTTGATTTAGAAATTAGCTTTCTTTTTCCGTGATCTTTAACTTTAGGAAATCTTTCTTTATTTGGATTTTGGAGCATGGTTGTTTTTTTAGTAATATTGACAATAGGTTTTATTTATGAATGATATAAGGGAGCTCTAGAATGGGAATAATTTAAGTTAATTTTTTAACTAAAAAAGTAGATATTAAATATATGATCCCATATCGAACTCAACAGTATATCTATCTTTGCTAAAACTACTATTTTATATGGAATTCTTAGACAGTTAAAAAAATGTGTATAAATAACTTAAAATCTGTTAGATTAAATATATTATTCACATCTAATAATATTTTATGTACTGTTACAAATATTAGGGGAGGAGTATTATTTTGAACTTCAGCGGGATCAAAAAAATCTCGTGGTATGAAGAAAGTAACATTAACAACAATAATTTCAATTTTGCGATTAATTTTTGGGTATTTAAACAAGTCAAAAATTAAAAATATTCATTTAAATCTGAATGGGTTTGATAAAAATAAAAAAATAGTGTTAAAGTATTTTAAACATTCCCTTTTTAATATTTTATCAATTACAAATAATTCTATGTTATCTCATAATGGTTGTAAAAATCTTAAAAAACGACATATATAATGACGGAATAGTTCAATTGGTGAGAACGTTGGAATCATAATCCAAAAGTTATAGGTTCAAATCCTATTTCCGTTAATAGGCTAGATAGCATAGTGGTTTATGCAAAAGATTGCAAATCTTTTTTACATCGGTTCGAATCCGATTCTAGCTTTTACGAGAGGCTTATAATTAAAATTTTTTGAAAATGAACGTAACTTTACAAAGTGCAAAAATGATAGGTGCTGGTTTAGCAACTATTGGTTTAACTGGTGTAGGAGCTGGTGTAGGTATTGTGTTTGGATCATTAGTAATGGCTTACGCACGCAATCCGTCGTTAAAACAACAATTATTTGGTTATACTATTTTAGGATTTGCATTAACTGAAGCTGTAGCATTATTTGCATTAATGATGGCTTTTTTAATTTTATTTACTTAATGTTTTAGATGGAAAAGTTTTAGGGTATAACGTAACTGGTTAACGTATTTGCTTTGGGAGTAAAAAATTGTAGGTTCGAGTCCTACTACCCTAATAAAAGGGATGAATGGCTGAGTGGTTGAAAGCATCAATTTTGAAAATTGACATAAGAATTAGGCTTATCGTGGGTTCAAATCCTACTTCATCCAATGTAAGTCTAGGTAGCTCAGTGGTTAGAGCATAGGGTTGAAAACCCTTGAGCCATGGGTTCGAATCCCATTCTGGACAGAATATTACAATTTTTAGCTAATAAAATATATTTTATGTATAATCGTCCTTTATCGCCGCATATTACAATTTATGCAGTGCAAGTATCATCATTGTCTTCTATTTGACATAGAGTTTCTGGTATTTTATTAACTTTATTTATAGTGTTTTGTTCTATTTATATACAATTAGTAATATATAGTAATTATAATAAATATTTATTGAACTTTGACCTTTTAAATAATTATTTATTCTTTTTTTATGAAATTTCATGTATAATACTTTTATTTGGTCTTTTTTATCACGCTTTAAATGGATTAAAGCAAATCATTTGAGATTTAGGCTTTTTTTTGAACCAAAAATTTTTATACCTTTTTTTTATAACCATAAGTTTTATTGTTTGTGGAATTATTTTATTATTAATTTTTTAATTAAAAAATGTTTTTACAGAAAAGTTCAAATAAAATAGATTTATTTTATTTTAAAAATGATTTACAAAAATATTTGCAAGTATATAGATGAAATCCTCTTTTGAATAAAAAACCCTGATTCAATATTTACCCAATCTCTTTAAAGAGCTGTGGGCCCATGATTTTAGATGCCTTAATTCAGGCTAAAGATTTGCAAGATTCTACTTTAACTTTTAGACGTTCTTGCAGAGAAGGTATATGTGGAAGTTGCTCTATGAATATAAATGGTGTTAACACTTTGGCATGTTTAAAATCCTTAAATACAAATGAAGTATTTATAACCATTTATCCTTTACCTCATATGTATATAATAAAAGATTTAGTTCCTGACCTAACACATTTTTATGCTCAATATAAAATGATTAAACCTTGATTAATAAGTAATAACATTGTTATGAAAAAAGAGCATTTGCAATCCAAAAGTGATCGTGCAGAATTAGATGGTTTATATGAATGTATTCTATGTGCTTGTTGTTCAGCTAGTTGTCCTAGTTATTGGTGGAATCATGATAAATATTTAGGACCCGCTATTTTATTACAAGCTTATAGATGAATTTTAGATTCTAGAGATTTAGATACAAACAAACGTTTAAGTTTTTTAAATCATCGAATGCGTTTATTTAGATGCCATACAATTATGAATTGTAGTAAAACGTGCCCTAAGTTTTTAAACCCCGGAAAAGCTATATCATCTATAAAATATAAAGTTTCTATATTATAAGGCGAAAGATGGGATTTGAACCCATGACCTTTAGATTCACAATCTACTACTCAACCATACCGAGTTCCTTTCGCCTACTATTAATAGCGAAAATAGCTCAATAGGTAGAGTATAATCTTGCCAAGATTATGGTTGAGGGTTCGAATCCCTTTTTTCGCTTTTTTAATTAGTGAAATATGCAAATAGATACTTTTTTATTTATTACATTTTCTATCTTTGCTTTATTTGCATCTATTATGGTTATAAGTTTATCCAACGCAGTACATTCAGTATTATTTTTAATTTTAGTTTTTTGTAATATTGCAGGTTTATTGCTATTATTTGGTGCAGAATTTTTATCTTTTATGTTATTAATAGTTTATGTTGGAGCAATTGCAGTACTATTTTTATTTGTTGTAATGATGTTAAATATAAAAAAAATGTCTGTGAAACAAAGCTTTTTCTCAATTGTTCCTATAGGTTTAACTATATTTTTTATTCTATTTACTCAACTTTCAGGGGTTTTTAATGTTTTCAATATTTCTCATTTAAAACAAGATAACCTTATTTGAATTTCTTGAATTATAGAAAGTCAAAATATTACAAATATTCAAGTAGTAGGCAACGTTTTATATACAAAATATTGTTTTTTATTTATCTTATCGGGATTAATTTTATTAGTAGCTATGATCGGAGCAATTGTTCTTACTATGCATCAACGAACTGACGTGCGTAAACAAAAAATTGAATTACAATTAAATCGAACTTTTGGCGGTTCTTTAAAATTTATTGATTTGAGAAAATAAAAATTTGTAAACGGATATGATGAAATTGGTAGACATGTTAGATTTAGATTCTAATGATAAATTAGATCGTGAGGGTTCAAATCCCTCTATCCGTATATTTAAATTATGGATATGTTTATTTTAAACATATCCATAATTTAAATACTATTAAAAATCAAGCAAAAACTTTTCTATTTTGCCTAAAAAAGGTAAAATGCATAAAAAGTATATGAAATAATAAATACTTGCAATTTGTCCTATCAATACAAAAGGTTCTTCTACTGGCATTCCACCAATCCATCCTAAAATTAAACAACATCCAAGCATAGTCCAATATAAAAATCTATAAACAGGTCTAAATCTAGAACTTCGCACTTCTGTACTATGAATTCAAGGTAATAATGCCAAAACTAATATTGCAGAAATCATTGCGACCACTCCACCCAATTTATGTGGAATGCTTCTTAAAATAGCATAAAATGGTAAAAAATATCATTCCGGTACAATATGCGCAGGAGTAACCATAGGATTAGCTTCTATATAATTATCTGAATGACCTAAAATATTAGGTGAAAAATAAATAAATAAAGAAAAGAAAAGTATGAACACTAATAACCCTAACAAATCTTTATAAATAAAATATGGAAACATACTTATTTTATCCACATTAGAATCTATACCTAAAGGATTACCGGATCCATCTTGGTGCAAAACAGCTAAATGAATTAAAGAGGCCGCTGCTATAATAAAAGGAAGTAAATAATGTAAACTAAAAAATCTATTTAATGTCGCGTTATCTACAGAAAATCCACCTCATAATCAAGTGACAATAGAATCACCAATTAAAGGTACTGCAGAAACTAAGTTTGTAATTACAGTGGCACCCCATAAACTCATTTGGCCCCAAGGTAAAACATAACCTATAAACGCAGTTATTATCATTAATAAAAAAATAACAACCCCAATAACTCATACTCAATGACGTGGCTTGGTATATGAACTAAAATATAAGCCTCTGAAAATATGTATATACACAACAATAAAAAACATAGAAGCACCATTAGAATGTATATAACGTAATAACCATCCATAATTTACATCTCGCATTATGTGCTCTACACTTGCAAAAGCTAATTCCACATGAGGCGTATAATGCATAGCTAAAAAAATACCTGTTACAATTTGTATGATTAAACATACAGATGCTAAAAATCCAAAATTCCACGCATAATGTATATTAATTGGCGTCGGATAATCAATTAAATGATTATTCACTATTGAAATAATAGGACGTTTCAGTAAACGCATTTAATAATATAATTTAAATAAGATGTTTTTTTAAATTTTTCTGTACTCGCTACTGGATTTGAACCAGTAACCCTTAAATTGAGAATGAATTTTAAATCCATCGTGTCTACCAAATTTCACCAAGCGAGTCAAAAATTAAAAAATCCAACCTGGTGTAAAAGGACTCGAACCTTTATATGATAGCATCAAAAGCTAGCGCCTTACCAATTTGGCTATACACCATTAAATTTAGAAGCGGGTAACGGGATTCGAACCCGTAAAATTTAGTGTGGAAAACTAATGAAGTTACCTATTTATCTATACCCGCTTCTAAATAATTATATAGTTTCAATATATTCTCTTAATGCAATTTTATAATTACATTGAAAAGTTGCTATTTTTATTTTAGTTGAATAAAAATATTTTAAGAATGTAATTTTTTCAATTTTTTTCACTAATACCAAACTAATCGCTTTACTTGTTTGCTCTTCTAAACGCTTTGTGAAGGAAAGTTTTTTAAAATATGTTTTTTGTAACTCTTGGTTTTGGATTAATGGTAATTGTTCAATCATTTTTGAACCCAAAATTGTAAACTGTTTTTCTAATATACCAAAATTAGCTATTAATATAGGAAAAAGTTTTTGCCACTTCAAATTTACAATTAACGAACTTACAATAGATTCGAAAGATTCTAAAAACTTTGTTTCAATTTCATTTCTTTGAGTTTCGAAATCTGCATGTAACGAATCTTTAAGCTTAGCAAAACCAAGTCAACAAAAAATAACAAAACATAAAAGAATTAAAGTTTCTTCATTCAACAATATTAGTTTTTTAGAAATTAAAATTAATGATAATATAACAACAATACTAAAATTTAACATTTTTAAATTCCGCCTCATCAATAAATAGATACAAATAAAAACAACCAAACAACGTCTACAAAATGCCAATACCAAGCTGAAGATTCAAATCCAAAGTGATGTTCTTGAGTTAATTGATATTGCAACAAACGCAATAAACAAATAAATAATGAAATTGTTCCTATTAAAACATGAAAACCATGAAAACCAGTTGCCATATAAAACGTAGAACCATATATGCCATCAGATAATCTAAAATCTGCCATATTATATTCATACGCTTGTAGAGAAGTAAAAATTACAGCTAAAATTATAGTTAATATTAAGCTTAAAATAGCTTGCTTTCTAAAATTTGCTACTATAGCATGGTGACATCATGTAACTGTACAACCAGAAAGTAATAAAATTAAAGTGTTTAAAAAAGGTATCTCTCAAGGGTTTAAAACACTTATTCCTTTAGGTGGTCAAGTTAAGCCTATTTCTACTGTAGGAGCTAAACTACTATGAAAGAATGCTCAAAAAAAAGCAAAAAAGAATAAAACTTCTGACACAATAAAAAGGATCACACCATAGCGTAATCCTTGTTGTACTATTCCTGTATGGTGGCCTTCAAATGTTGATTCTCTTACAACATCCCTCCATCATACAAACATTGTCATAAATAACATAACAAAACCACATAATAAAACAATACCTCCTTGTTTGTATGCATGCATATACATTACACCACCTATCGCGCACGAAAAAGCAGATAATGATGCTACAAATGGTCAAGGACTAGGATCTACCAAATGAAAAGGGTGTCTCTGCACAGACTTTGCTATTTTTGATAAGTAAATCATAATTTTATTTTAAAAATTTTTTAAAAAACTGATTTAAAAATTCAGTTAATTTTTTCATTATTGTAAAATCTGACCCGAAAAGTATGAAAAAAATTAAAAGCAATACGATTATTTGTGATAAAGAAAATCGCATTATTTTATTCGTTTAATTTATTTGAAATTCAAGAAATATAATTAGATAAATTCACAGCTTCTATAACAATTGGCATGAATCCATGGTTAATACCACATATTTCACTACATTGACCATAATAAACGCCTTCTCTTTTAATAAATAAAGATGTTTGGTTTAGACGACCAGGTACAGCATCACATTTTACACCTAGTGAGGGAATGGCCCAACTATGAAGTACATCTGCCGCAGAAACAATCACACGTATGTGAGTATTTACAGGTACTACCATTCGACTATCTACTTCTAATAATCTTAATTGCCCTATATTTAAATCTTCCTCAGGGATCATATAACTATCATACATAATAGATTCCCCTTCAGCATTTAAATAATCAGAATATTCATAACTTCAATATCATTGATGACCTAATGTTTTTATAGTTATGGCTGGTGATATAATTTCGTCCATAGCATATAAAAGCGAAAATGAAGGAATTGCTATAATTAATAAAATGCAAGCCGGGGTCACCGTTCAAATAACTTCAATTAAAGTTCCATGTACTAATGATGAAGGCGTGCTATTCTGTGTATTTTTAAAATGCCATAACGTACGAATTAACATTCAAGAAACAAATATAAAAATAACACAAATAAAATACATTAAATCATGATGTAAATTTATAATCCCTTCCATAATAGGGGTTGCAGGATCTTGAAACCCTAATTGTCAATTTTCTGGAGCATCGTTAAAAACAAAAGTGCTTGATATAAACATTAAAAAAAGAAAAATAACAAATTTTAAATTATTTAACATTTTATTCCGCTGTTTCACAAATTAATGGCATTTCTTCAAACGTATGATATGCCGGTGGAGAAGTTATAACTCATTCCAAAGTTGAATTTCCTTTAATGTCTAATTGTTCAAAATTTCAAGGAGCATTTGCACAAGGATTTTTAGATGTTAATGAAATAAAAACTAAATAAAAAAAAAATAATGTACTAAATAAAGCAACATAAGAGCCATAAGAAGATACTAAATTTCAACCTGCATAAGCATCTGGATAGTCAGGAATTCTTCTAGGCATTCCAGCTAACCCTAAAAAATGCATAGGCATAAATGTAAGATTCACTCCTATAAAAGTTGATCAAAAATGAATTTTTCCTAACAATTCCGGATATTGTACCCCAGTAATTTTACCAAATCAATAATAAAAACCTGCAAAAATTGCAAAAACAGCACCCATAGATAACACATAATGAAAGTGTGCTACCACATAATAAGTATCATGCAAACTAATATCTAAACCTGAGTTTGCTAAAACAATTCCAGTTAAACCTCCTATTGTAAATAAAAAAATAAAGCCTGTTGCAAAAAGCATAGGTGTTTTAAAATATAATGAGCCTTCCCACATAGTTGCTATTCAACTAAATATTTTAATTCCTGTTGGAACTGCAATAATCATTGTAGCAGCAGTAAAATAAGCTCTAGTATCTACGTCAAGACCTACAGTATACATATGGTGCGCTCAAACAATAAAACCCAGTACTCCAATAGAAACCATAGCATAAACCATTCCAATATAACCAAAAACAGGCTTTCTTGAAAAAGTTGCCACTATATGACTTACCATACCAAAGCCTGGAAGAATTAAAATATAAACCTCAGGATGTCCAAAAAATCAAAAAAGATGTTGATATAAGATAGGATCTCCACCACCTGCAGGATCAAAAAATGCTGTATTAAAATTACGGTCAGTTAAAAGCATTGTAATAGCTCCTGCTAAAACTGGAACAGCTAATAATAACAAAAATGCTGTGATAAAAATAGACCACACAAATAATGGCATACGATACATACTTTGCCCAGGATTACGCATATTCAAAATTGTGGAAATAAAATTAATTGCTCCTAAAATTGATGAAGCTCCTGATATATGTAAACTAAATATTGCAAGATCTACCGCACCACCAGAATGGCTTTGAATTGAACTTAATGGAGGGTACACTGTCCATCCTGTACCAACACCAACTTCTACAATCGCTGATGCTAAAAGTAAACAAAGTGCAGGTGGTAATAATCAAAATGATATATTATTTAAGCGTGGAAAAGCCATATCAGGACTTCCAATCATAATGGGTACTAATCAATTTCCAAATCCACCTATCATTACAGGCATTACCATAAAAAAAATCATCAAAAACGCATGTGCTGTAATTAAAACATTATAAATTTGATGATTTCCTAATAATAATTGATTTCCAGGTTGTGCCAACTCCATACGAATTAACATTGACATACAACCACCTAAAATACCGGAAAAAGCACCAAAAATTAAATATAAAGTTCCTATATCTTTGTGGTTCGTTGAAAAAATTCAACGCGAAACCCATTGCATAAATGAAAATTGCATTGTCTTATAATAGTAAATATTATTTAACTTTGTTAATCGAATATTTAACAAACGAGAGAGACGGGACTTGAACCCGCAACTTTTAGCGCGACAGACTAACACTCAACCTTTGAGTTTCTCTCCCTCCCATTTATAATGTTTGATAAAGTTATTTTATGAGTTTAACCTTAAAGGAAATTTTTTTAAAAATATAATTAAACAGGTTTTTCATTTGTTGCTCTGTTAAATTATCAAATTCAAATAAAATCATTCCTGGTCTAATATAAACAGCATGTGTATAAATAGATCCTTTACCTTTCCCCATTCTTGATTCTATATTAAACTTTGTAAGTGTCAAATTCATTGATAATAATGTTCAAAAACGAAAGGTTTTTTTATTATTCATCAATAATTTCAATTTTTTTAATATTATTCACTCTAATGCATTTAATTGATTTTTAGTCAACCTACTGAAAGAAAGTGATTTAATACCAAAGCGTCCATACTTTAAAATATGGTTAGATTGCTTTAATTTCAATAAGTACTTATTATGCGTTTTTTTTTCTTTAAACATTATTAAAACATTAGTTTATTTCATAAAATAATCAAATTTGCAATCCACAACATCCTAATTTTGTATATAAATTTTTTTGTACAAACTCTACCTGATTTTTTAAAGATATTAATGATAATGATCCTGCACTTTGTTGAATACTTTTAGCCATTTGACTTTTTGTATTATCAAATCGCCCTACTAATCGAACCTTAAATCCTTTTAAATAAACTAAACGAATTCCTTTTTTAGAGTAAACTATCTTACTATGATAAAGATGTCTCTTAAGAAATACACATACTTGTCATAATATTTTATTTGGATTTTTATTCTGCTCAAAAAGATAAGATACATAACTTAATATTAAATTAGACGTTGTTATCCAATATATTCTCTTATAAATACGTAAATAAATTTTTAAAGAGAATCAATTAAACATTAACTTTGACAACTCTTTTATTAAAAATAAGTATTTATCTGAATAATTAGTAACTACTTCAACAATATAAATATTTAAAAAGAGTTTATTATTGAAATATCAAAATTCTTTATCATTCACTAAAAATTTATTTGCTTTTAAAATTTTATTTACTACATTCTCAACTTGTAATTGCTTTAAAAAAGACAACGCATAACAATAATCTAATTTACTATAATTTTGTATTGTAAAATCTCATACTTGAGTTAAACCAAGTCTAAGGCTTATAGGATTTACTTTTCTTGTCATAATTATTTTTTTGGTTAAGTTAAATTAAAATTTTTTTGAATAATTCGGATTTATAAAAACTAAAATTTATTACTAAATAACATTTTTAAACCGATCAATCTAATAATCTTTTAGATTATTCTCGAAAAATATATAAAAGAATACTTAATACACTTGATTCATTCAGTATTTATTAAAAGCTAACGTAGCTACTTGACTATGCTATTGGCACAACAATCATTTAACCAGAGGTTAGAGTATTCTGGTCCTCTCGTACTAAGAATACACTTTTTATTTTTCTTTTCTTACAGTAGATAGGGACCGAACTGTCTCACGACGTTCTGAACCCAACTCACGTACCTTTTTCACTAGCGAACAACTAGACCCTTGAAATATACTTCAATTTCAGGATAAGATGAGTCGACATCGAGGTATCAAACCGTGACGTCAATATGAACTCTCAATCACGATGAATCTGTTATCCCTAGAGTTCCTTTTATCTGTTGAACGATATTAATTCCACACTTAAATATCGGGTCACTATGACGGACTTTCGTCGCAATTCGATCTATAAATCTTATTGTCAAGCAAGTTTATACCATTATATTCTTCATTATTCATTATGAATAATTGCCCCTTACCTTCGTACACCTCCGTTACCATTTAGGAGGTACTCGTCCCAAGTAAACTTTCTCTTTTAAACGGTCTTTTATAATGTTATTTATAAATTAAGTAAAAAATTAAATTTAGCGAGTGGTATCTCAAGAACATTAATAGCTATTCCCACCTATTCTTCACATTTAAACAATTTTTTACAATTTAAAATCAAAGTAAAGGATCTAGGGTCTTTCCGTCTTACTGCAAGTAATCCACATTTTCATAGATAATGTAATTTCGCTGAAATTGTATTGGAGACAGTGAAGCAATCGTTACGCCATTCATGCAGGACGGAATTTACCCGCCAAGGAATTTCGCTACCTAAGGATTCTTATAGTTAGAACCGCCGTTTACCTAGATTTAAAAAGTAAGCATTAACCTAAATTTTTTATTTTTAAGCACCGGGCAGGCTTCAGACTCTATACTGCTTTTCACAAATTTGCAGAGTCCTGTGGTTTTGTTAACCAGTCGTTACTTCTTATTTTATGCTACCCCCTTTTAAGGGCTCTCTTTATAGCGAACATACAGAGTTAATTTGCCGAGTTCCTTCAATACAATTTTTTCATTCACTTATAATTTTCTCAATAAATTTACCTGCGTCGGTTTAAGTACGGTTTACCTTTATTATAATTTTTTCCCGAAAATAATGTAAATTAATTTTATGCCTTATTCTAATTAATGATATTGTAAAATTTTTTAAATTATTTTTTTCATGTTTTAATAACACATATAAAAAGTATAACATAACTTATTAATTTCCTATCGAGTACAATTTTTATTCACCTCTTAAGGACCGACTAACTCAATGAATTTAAAATTACATTGAAACCCTTAAACATTAAGTGATTACGATTTTTTAACGTAATTTTCGCTACTCATATCAGCATTAGCATCTTTGCTAATTTTTAATAATTTTACAATTAAAAAACTTTCACAAAGTGTTTCACTACCATCAAATTATATTAATCCGCTACTTCGATATAAAACTTAAAGTTTCTATACATTTTAAATTAAAAAAAGAGAAATAACGAGCTGAAACGCTTTCTCTAATGAAAGGCTGCTTCTAAGCCTAACGAAATTGTTATTTGAACTTTCTTTAATTTTTTCCCTAAGTCTTAATTTAGAAATCTTAGTATTCGATCTGGATTGTTTTCCTTTTGTCTATAAACCTTATCGCTTATAGACTGTCTGCTAATTATATAAAACTTTAATTCGGAGTTAAAAAAAATTTAGTAAACTTTTACATCCCTTCATTCATTCTGTACTCTAACTCAAGGTTTATAACAATTAACGTAGTACTAAAATACATTTCGTGAAAAACCGGCTATCTCCAAGTTTGATTAGCCTTTCACTCCTAGCTATAAGTTATCCCTATATTTTGCCACATATACGGGTACAGTCTTCAAAAACTTTTTAAAGTGTTTTCAACTTACTTACAACTAGATCACTTGGTTTCAGGTCTAATATATATTACTTCTAACGCCTATTCATTACTAATTGAGCTTGCAATATATATTAACTTGCTGATTCATTATGCAAAAGGCACTTCGTCGTTTTACACTTCGAAAATTTTAAAACACTTAACTTAAAATAACTCTTTTCGAATTTCTTTACCTTTCCCTCACGGTACTCGTCCACTATTGGTTGAAAAACCTTTAAAGCTTAGAAGGTGGTTCTCCTTTATTCATACAAATTAAAGTTCATACTACTTAAAAATTTTATCATAAAAAGTTTCTATTAATACAGGACTTTGACCTTTTTTAGTAAATTATAATTAAAACTTTCTACTAAGCTCTTATATCGCTTTCATTCACCATTACTTACGATCTCTCGATTGATTTTTTTAATAATGTTACTTAGATGATTCAATTCACATTACTTTCAAAAAATTTTGATGAGTTTACTCTAAATACGGAAATTTATAAATCACAAGCAAATGCCTCCTTATAACTTTTCGTAGCGTCACGTCCAAAGTTTTCCACCAAGGTTTTCATTAAGTGCCCGTTATAAAAATTTTAAAATCCCTTAACCAAAATTTTAACCTTTCATTAAATGCATCAATTCTACAGTAATAACACTGCGAATACGATAATAAATAACTAAAATCGCTAATCCTATAGACGACTCCGCGGCCGCTACAGTTAAAATTAACAATGAAAAAATTTGGCCTGTAATATCATCTAAATAGATAGATGCAAAGATCAGATTAAAACTTACAGATAAAAACATCATTTCTAAAGACATTAACATAACAAGAATATTCTTCTGATTTAAAAATATTCCTAATACACTAATTAAAAACAATAAAATAGAAGTATTTGTACTATTTATATAAACTAACATTATTTCTCTTTTTTTATGGGATAGTAGAGTTATTTTAATTTTCCAGCCACAGGTTCCCCTACGGCTACCTTGTTACGACTTCACTCCAGTTCTTTTTTTACTATAAACTACAATTTAAACACAAAATAGTTTTCAAATAAAACAAATTTCCATAGCGTGACGGGCGGTGTGTACAAAACCCGAGAACTTATTCACCGTAACATTCTAATTTACGATTACTAGCAATTCCAACTTCATATTTTCGAGTTACAGAAAATAATTCGTATATAATTTACTTTTCAAGTTTTGCTTAAACTTACATTCTTGCTTCTTTTTGTATAAATTATTGTAGCACATGACAGTAGCCCAATCTATTAGGGTCATGAAGACTTGACGTGATTCTCACCTTCCTTTAAGATATCCTTAACAGTCTATATTCAAAAATATATGAGAGTTTTGTCCGTTTAGTGGAATGAACCAAACGCTTCAAAGCACGGACTGACGACAGCCATGCAACACCTGTTATTATTCAAAGATTGGTAAGATTTCGCGCGTATTATCGATTTAAACCACATGCTCCACTGCTTGTGCAGGTTCCCGTCAATTCCTTTGAGTTTTAATCTTGCGATCGTAGTTCCCAGGCGGAGTGTTTAACGCGTTAGCTTTATTTCTGATTATTCAAAAATTAACACTCATCGTTCAGGGCATGGACTACAGGGGTATCTAATCCCTTTTGCTACCCACGCTTTAATATCTCAATGTCAGTTTTATTTCAGATTATTGTTTACACCGTTGAGGTTCTTTTAAATATCAAAACATTTTACTGTTACAGTTAAAATTCCATAATCTTTTCTTAAACTCTAGAAAATTATTTTTTTAGCCTTTTTAAAAATTAAGTTTAAAATTTAAACTAAAAGTTAAGTTTCCACCTACATATGCTTTACGCCCAATAAATTCAAATAACGTTCGCCCTTCTCGTTTTACCGCGGCTGCTGGCACGAAATTAGCCAGGACTTTTTTTTAATTCATCACTATTTTTTTAATTTTAATGTTTTAAAACAAAAAGTTTTTTTCACATATATGATTTAGCTGGGTCAAGCTTGCGCTCATTGCCCAAGATTCCTCACTGCTGCCTTTTTATAAAGTTTGGACCGTATCTCAATTCCAATGTGGTTGCTCATCTTCACAGACCAACTAAAGATCATTAGCTTGGTATACTTTTATTGTACCAACAACTTAATCTTATATAGACTTTTCTCAAATCAATATAATTTTTTCATGCTTTAAACAATTATTTGAGGTTAATTTCTATACTTTACTCACCCGTCCACTATTAATTTATAATTATTAAAATAAATTTATTTAATTTGCATGTGTAAAGCTAACCATTAACGTTTATTCTGAGCCAGGATCAAACTCTTTTTTTAAAAACTTAAATTATTTTTAAAACTTAAATCATTTTTATCTAACTACCCCAACGTACTATTGAGTAAAAACGAAAATTTCATTGCATTAAACTAAATACTCCGCCGATTTCTGTAAAAATTAATTCAGATAAAATTTTTTTATTCAATATAATACTTTCCGTAGAAATAAAAAAACTAAACAAATTATACTTTATAATTAATAATTTAATATGATTAATATTTTTTTTTCGAAAAATACGCTTTTTATTTATACGACTTCTTGTTTGTAAAAGCTCTTTTTTCATAACTTACTTTATTTAAAATGTTATATACGGGAATAGGATTTGAACCTATAGCTTCAGATCATGAGTCTAATGAGTTAACCTTATTACTCCATCCCGTTAATAATATTACATTACTCCTAGTGGGATTTGAACCCACATTTATGCTACGAAAAAGCATTGTCTTAAACCATTAAACGATAGGAGCTTAACTTTTTTTGCTGCCATATTTAGAACGACTTTTTTTTCTATTATTTACTGCAGATAAATCTAAAGGGCCCCTAATAAGGTGATATTTAACACCAGGTAAATCTTTTACACGCCCTCCACGCACTAAAACCATTGAATGTTCTTGCAAAGTATGACCTTCTCCAGGAATATACCCAATAATTAATTTTCCAGTACTAAGTTGTACTTTGACTACTTTACGATCTGCTGAATTGGGTTTTTTAGGATTCATTGTAAAAACTTTCAAACAAACACCTTTTTTTTGGGGACATTTTTCTAAAGCCACAGATTTTATTTGTACTTTTTTTCTACGTCTAGACGATTTTAATAATTGATTAAATGTAGGCATATTTTAAAGAATTTTATTACATAATTTATAACAAACAAATAAAAAAACTAGCTCAAAAATTAAAAATATAAATCCTATACAAAAAATTTGTAAAAAATTATCTGGAGGTATTAATAAAAATAACATACATAAAATTCCAAACATAAAAGACTTACGATAATATTTAATTAAAAAGTAAATACGATTTATTTTTATTAAAAACCATAAATGTAAAACAAACAAAAGTACAAAAAAACTTAAAGAGCCTATAAAATAACGGAAGGTTAAAACCCATTTTACATAACTTATAACTCGAAATTCAACAAAAATATCAAATAAATTTGTTTTATTTACTTCTCATTTCGTTAAAACAGATAATACAAAAGGTAATAAACCAAAATGTACAAAAAATAAATAAACCAAAATAATCAAAAAAGAGAAGTAAAAAGATCTATTAAAAAATTTAATTTGATATAAATATCAACTAGAGCTACTAAACTTATATAATTGAAAAATTCAATAAGGGAATACAAAAAAAAAAGATTTTGAAATAACTAAAAGTCATAATACATCAAACAAATCCATCACATTTGTAACAATAAATCTCTTTAATTCATATATAACAAACGGATAAATTTCGAAAAATATTAAATAATATATATTTATACTTGCCACAAATACACATAATAAAAAACTTATAAAGACATAAATTAATCGAAAAATAAGTTCTAATGAATAAAAATAAATAAGTTTAGGATACATTATTGAGTGCATTAGGATTTGAACCTAAGATCTATAAATTAAAAGTTTATTGCTTTACCAAACTAAGCTATACACCCTTTTAATTAAAAAATGTGTTTGGAAAGAATCGAACTTTCAATCTTTAAATTCGTAGTTTAATGCTTTATCCTAATTAAGCTACAAACACCTTTTTTCATTCAATTAAAATGAGCAATAATGGATTTGAACCATTAACTTTTTCGGTGTAAACGAAATACTCTACCATTTGAGTTAATTGCCCTTTTTAACTTCCTGAGTAGGATTCGAACCTACAACCTAATGGTTAACAGCCATACGCTCTACCTTTAAGCTATCAGGAAATTTTATTAAGTTTATTAGAGAAGCGGTTGAAAGCGATAGACTGTAAATCTATTTATAATAATAATCGTAGGTTCAAATCCTACTCTCTTCAAGAAGGTTATAATATAATAAGACTCCTATTATCTATAAGCTTTGTTAATAGTATTATTTCTCTAATCTTAATAGTATTTATTATCTATAAGCTTTGTTAAT